TTCTTTTCAATTATAAGCGGTGGAATCGTCCATCACGGTATATACAAAATAATCGACTTGCACGTTCTATACGAAATGAAATGTCACAATATTTTTTTTATACATGTTTAAGTGATGGAAAACAAACAATATCTTTTACATATCCACCTAGTTTATTGATTTTTTCAAAAATGATAGAACGTAAAATTTCTTTGTACACGACAGAAAAATTTATCCATGAAGACCTATATAATTATTGGGTTTCTACCAATGAGCAAAAAAAGTACAACTTGAGTAATGAATTAATAAGTAGAATAAAAATTATAGAAAAAGAAAAAGTATCTCTTACTCTAGATATACTAGAAAAAAGGACCAGATTATGCAATGATGAGAATAAACAAGAATACTTGCCAAAAGCATATGATCCTCTTTTGAATGGCGCATATCGTGGAAAAATAAACAAATTCTATTCACATACAACCATGAATCATTTAATTACTTCGAAAGAAAATTCCACGAAAATAGTTTGGATAAATAAGCTTCATGGGCTATTTTCTATTTCTAATAATTACCAAGAATTTGAACATGAAAAAAATCCACTTAATGAAAAATCACCATGGAATTATATTATTAATTCGTTAACGTCAATTGATCAATTATCTTTTGAGTACATACCCAATTCTCATTTGAAAAAATCTTCTTTATTGGAAGAAGAAATAAAAAGAAATTCAGAAAATAAAGCAAAATCTTTGAAATCCGTATTCGATATAATTACAACCAATGGAGAAGAAATCATTGAAGAAGGAGAAGAAATCCTTAAAGAAAAAATCATTCAAAAAATTCCTCAACGGTTATACAAACTAACTGAAGAGTTAGAAGCACTAGCACAGGATGAAGATGAAGAAGATGAACATGAGCAACTAATGAAACAAGATCAGGAAATTCGTACAAGAAAAGCCAGACGAGTGGTGATTTATACTGACTACAGCGTGAATCCCGAGACTAACGATGATGAAATAAACGAGTTGGCTTTGATACGTTACTCACAACAACCTGATTTTCGTCGAGGTCTAATCAAAGGATCCTTACGCGCTCAAAGACGTAAAACAGTTATTTGGAACACATTCCAAGCATATGTAAATTCTCCGCTTTTTTTTGATCGAGTAGAAAACATATTTTTTTTTTCTCTTTTAAACAAGATCGATCAAAATATTAAGTCTATTTTTAGGAATTTTGCGAAGAAAAAACCAAAAACGGAATTAAAAATTGACGATTTTGAGAAAGAAAAGATGAAGAAAACTCTGAAGGCTCTCGATGAAAACGAGAAGAAGAGAGAAGAAGAAAATGAACGAATGGCAATAGCAGAAATTTGGGATAGCGTTATATTTGCTCAAGCAATAAGAAGTTTGATACTCCTGATCCACGCTTTTCTTAGAAAAAACATTATATTGCCTTCATTGATAATAGCTAAAAATGTTGGACGTATGTTATTATTCCAATACCCCGAGTGGTATGAGGATTTTAAGGACTGGAAGAGTGAAATGCATGTTAAATGTACGTATAATGGTATTCCACTATCAGAAACAGAATTTCCTCAAGATTGGTTAACAGATGGTCTTCAGGTAAAAATTCTATTTCCTTTCCGTTTAAAACCTTGGCGAAGATCTAAACTACGATCTCATCATGGAGATCCAATGAAAAAAAAAGTAAAACAAGAAAATTCTAGTTTTTTAACAGTTTGGGGAACGGAAACAGAACTTCCTTTTGGTCCTGCCCGAACCCTACCTTCTTTTTTTGAACCCATATATAAAGAACTAAAAAAAAATATTCGAAAAGTGAAAAAGAATTATTTTCTACCTCTAAAAGTAAAAGTTTCAAAACCATGGGTTATCAAAATTTTTCCAGTTCTAAAACGAATAATGAATAAACTTGAAAAAGTAAACCCAATTTATTTATTTGAATTCAAGAAGGTGAAAGTATATGAACCAAATGAAAATGCAAAAGATTCAAAAGATAATAATAAGATTATTCCTGAATCGACCATGCAAATTCAATCTATGAATTGGACAAATTTTTTATTCATAGAAAATGAAATGAAAGATCTTGCTGATAAGACAATCATAATCAGGAATCAAATAGAAGAAATCGCAAAAGAAAAGAAAAAAAAAGTTCCAGCCTATGATGATAAAAGACCAGAATTAAAGAAAGATATTTGGCGGATATTCAAAAGAATAAATACTCGATTAATATGCAAATCACATTATTTTATGAAATCTTTCATTGAAAAAATATACATGGATATCCTGCTATGTATGGTTAGCATTTCGAAGGTCAATGCACAACTTTCAACAAAAAAAATTATCAATGAATCCATTTACAACGATGAAAGAAATCAAGAAGGAATTGATGAAACAGATCAACATACAATGAACTTTATTTCGACTATAGAAAAAGAAAAGGACTTTTCTAATCCTAGTAATAATTCAAATACTTATTACGATTTATCTTCCTTGTCCCAAGCATATGTATTTTACAAAATATCACAAACCCAATTACTTAACAACCATCACTTTAGATCTGTACTTCAATATCGCGGTACCCATCCTTTTATTAAGGACAAGATAAAGTATTATTCTATAACCCGAGGAATATTTAACTCCAAATCAAGGTATAAGTATAAGAAAATAAAGAAGCCTGGAATGAATGAATGGAAAAACTGGTTAAAGGGTAATTATGCATACAATTTATCTCAGAGCAAATGGTCTCGATTAGTATTAGTAGCGAAAAAATGGCGAAAAAAAATAAATCAAAATTGTACGATTCACAATAAAGAATCAATGAAATTTTCTTCATATAAAAAAGAAAAAGACCGATCAATTCATTACAAAAAAGAAAATTTCTATACAGTGTATTTATGGCCGAATCAAAAAGAAAAATTAAAAAAGCAATATGAAATTAAAATAAATTATAAAAGAATAAAAAAATGAATAAAAATATTGATGCATAAAATAAATACAAAAATAGATAAGAAGAAATTCGTCCACCTCCCATAGATTTAACTCCTTCCCCTATAAATAAACTTGCAACAACAACCCCATTGATAATTCCATCAATTATATTTCTATCAAAAAACTGAGTTAGTTTGGTTAATCCCCTTATACCCAAGGTAAAAACTCTAGTATAAAAAATATCTATATAACCACAATTGTAGGACCAATTGTATATTCTATTTTTTATTTTGTCCAAGAAAATTCTTTTAGGACCTCCTTTTATAAATGAATTAATGAATTCCAAATTCTGGAACAATGAATAAACAGACCCATATAAAACATATGCTATTAATAGTCCAAAAATAGCTATACTTACCGAAAAAATTGCATTTGTAAAAAATTCATACCAATCCACGGAATAACTCGCATTGGGATGTAAAAGATTTGTCAATGGAGTTAACCATTTTGATAATATATCAAAATATATTATTCCATAATCAAAATGAATTCCTATTGTTCCAACAAACAAAGTAAATAGTACCAAAACAAACAGAGGAAATAGCATAGTATTGTCCGATTCGTGAGGATACGTAGAAGTATAAGTGTACTTTTTTTCGAAAGAATATGGTCTTCTTTTTTTTAGATTACTAGATATTTTATATCTATCCTTTGAAAAAAAGAAGACCATATTTTCTATTTTTGATAAAAGAAAATTTCTATCAACTTTTTTTGGAACTTCTTTTCCCCATAGAGATATTGAATGGAACGAGCTATTATTGGTGCTACTGTAATTTTTACAATTTATGCGCAAATGCCCATCAAAAGTAAGTAAATACACGCGAAACATATAAAATGCAGTTAATCCTGCTGTGAAACAAGCTATTATTGCAAAAATTGGTGAATACAACCAACTCTCATTAAGAATTTCATCTTTGGACCAAAAACAAGCAAGAGGTGGAATACCACAAATAGAAAGTGTACCTAATAAAAAAGTAGTTCTTGTAATTGGAACATATCTTTTTAAACCGCCCATCAGAATCATATTCTGACTTTTATCTGGTGAATATCCAACAACAGGCTCCATTGAATGGATAATGGCTCCGGATCCCAAAAATAATAAAGCTTTAGAATAGGCGTGAGTAAGCAAATGAAATAAAGCAGCTCGATAAGAACCTAGACCTAGAGCTAACATAATATAACCCAATTGAGACATTGTAGAATAGGCTAAACTTCTTTTTATATCTGTTTGAGCAAGAGCCAAGGTAGCTCCTAATAGTACTGTTATTACACCTATTAAAGAAATAATATTCATTATGTAAGGTATGGATATGAAAAGAGGAAGAAGTCGAGCTACAAGAAAAATTCCCGCTGCTACCATGGTAGCAGCGTGTATAAGAGCCGAGATAGGAGTAGGTCCTTCCATTGCATCAGGTAACCATACATGAAGGGGGAATTGCGCGGATTTAGCAACTGCACCGAGGAATAATAAAAAGGCACACAAAGTAGCAAACGAAGAACTGACCCCATTATTGTGTATCAAGTTGTTAGTTATTTCGAACAAATCCCGAAATTCAAAACTACCAGTTATCCAATAAAAACCTAAGATTCCTAATAATAAACCAAAATCCCCTACACGATTAGTTACAAAAGCTTTTTGACAAGCACTTGCTGCAGTCGGTCGTGTGAACCAAAATCCTATTAATAAATAAGAACACATTCCCACTAGTTCCCAAAAAACATAAATTTTTATCAAATTTGAACTGGTAACTAATCCCAACATAGAAGCATTGAAAAAACTCATATAAGCAAAAAATCTTAAATATCCTTGATCATGGGACATATAATTGTCACTATAAATAAGAACCATAATTCCAACAGTAGTAATTAGTATTGACATAATCGAACTAAGTGGATCGATTAAATATCCGAACTCTAAGGAAAAATCATTATTGATGGTCCAAGACCATAGATATTGATAGATGGAACTTCCATTTATTTCTTGAATAGATAAATTGGCTGAAAATACCATAGCTATACTTAAGAAAAAAATACTAGGAAAAGCCCATATACGACGAATATTTTTTGTTGCTGTCGGAATAAGTAGAAGCCCAAATCCTATTGACATAGTAACTGGAAGTGGAAGAAAAGTTATTATCCATGCATATTGATATGTATGTTCCATAATAAAAAATGAAATTTTTAATCATTCTACTAAAACTGGAATAATACAATATTCCATCCTGGTAATTTATAGGCATATTATATAATATAGTATATTTAAGAAAAAATGGTTATACCAAAAGGAATACTTAATTCGAATATAGATAGTACGATCCGTACTTTAAATTTAAATTAAAAAATAAATAAGGTTATTATTATCAGGTAATCAAATATCTTAGTTAACAGATTAACTACTAATTCGAATTGTAATTTCAATTATGGGTATGGCACTCTTACCTTAATCAATTAATAAAAAACAATTTCCTTCCTTTCTTGTACTTGTATTTTTTTTCTTAGCTATACTATATATGTCATAATATGTCATAGGGTATGTATACATATGCGTAATTACTATGATCCATATATTATATATATATAATATATATGAGTAATTTAATTATATATATATGATTAAATTATTTATATTTTAAATATATTAATGTGTATGTTTCAATTTTTTAATTTAAATTTTATTATATGTTTATGTTTTCATAGGTTTTTTTTAATGTGTTTGAAAAATTAAATGTTTTTTTACTATTTTACTACGGAATAAATATGGATAACGGCTAAAAGGAACAATTCATTTTGAACAATACATGTCTTTCACATACAATGATAAAAATAAGTAACCCTTTTTTTTGAATGGCAGTCCCCAAAAAACGTACTTCTATGTCAAAAAAACGTATTCGTAAAAATATTTGGAAGAAAAAAGGAAATTTAGCTGCAGTAAAGGCTTTTTCTTTAGCGAAATCGGTTTCGACCGGACGTTCAAAAAGTTTTTTTGTACAACAAACAAATAATAAAGTCGTGGAATAATCGGAATTGACATACCCCGAAAAACGTCAAGTATTTTAAAATAAATGATTAACATTAATTAGTGTATTGAACTCCTCAATATCAAACAGGATCAATTGGAACTAGTTGCTGTGGTATATGAATATCGTATGTGGATGTGATACATATAAGGGTATGTATATTGGGTTTGGGGTTTTTTTGTATCTACTTTTCACAATAGAAATTTTTTTTTCTATTGTGAAAAGTAGAGTATGATTGTGATAGAAATGCAAATTTTGTTGTTTTATTTGTTATATGGTTAACTAAAAACCTAATTAATTTGGTAAATCTTACCATTATTATATATATATATATATATATAATGAAATATAATAATGAAAGATATTAATACTTTACTTTGATAATAATAAAATAGTATCTAAATCGTTAGACAATGATAAATTCTTATGATTTAGTAATCAAATTGTTATACATAGAAAATCCTAGTTATTTAATTTTCTTCATTAAATAATACATTTTATTTTTTTCGTTTTGTTTGAATCCATAAAATAACATTGGATAAATAAAAACGAATCCAAAAAAATAAAAGGAACAATTCCCGGTTCTATAGCTCAGTCTAAAACTATGGAGTTTTAACTGCTTTTTTGAAAACTTAGTTTTTAGTATACCAAAGTTCATTATTAAAACCGAACTTACAACAATACGATACTAACTAAAGATTATTTTATTGTTTATTTAATAAAGATTCAAATTATCATATAAATTTCAATGAATAAAGATTCATCGATTCTAATGTTTTGTTTTATAAACTATATTGAATCCTTGAATCTCGACGATTCAACATAAATTGACTATTATTATTTCAAGTAAGCCGCCATGGTGAAATTGGTAGACACGCTGCTCTTAGGAAGCAGTGCTAGAGCATCTCGGTTCGAGTCCGAGTGGCGGCATCCTATCCTATCAAAAAAATCTTCTAAAATAGACACAATGGATCCTATACAATAGCTCCTATAATGTATTCAATTCTCGATTTCAATTCTCTTATGGGACTCCTTTTTATGATATTTATAATTTTAGAACATATATTGACTCATATCTCTTTTTCGATAATTTCAATTGTTATTACGATTTATTTGATGACCTTTTTTGTCCACGAAAGCGTAGGATTGCCTGATTCATCAGAAAAAGGAATGATAGCTACTTTTTTATCTATAACGGGATTATTGGTTTCTCGTTGGATTTCTTCGGGACATTTTCCCTTAAGTAATTTATACGAGTCATTAATTTTCCTTTCGTGTAGTTTATCCATTATTCATACCATTTACAAGATGGGGAATCATAAAAATGATTTAAACACAATAACTGCATCAAGTACCATTTTCACACAAGGCTTTGCCACGTCGGGTCTTTTAACTGAAATGCACCAATCCGTAATATTAGTACCTGCTCTACAATCTCAGTGGTTAATGATGCACGTAAGTATGATGTTATTAAGCTATGCCGCTCTTTTATGTGGATCATTATTCTCAGTGGCTCTTCTAGTCATTACATTTCGAAAAAACATCAATATTTTTTGTAATGGTAAAGTCAAAAATTTCTTAATTAAGAAATTTATCTTTGGTAAGATTAACTATTGGAATGAAAAAAGAAGTGTTTTTATAAACACTTCTTTTCTTTCATTTCGAAATTATTATAAATATCAATTAACTCAACGTTTGGATTATTTGAGTTATCGTGTCATTAGTTTAGGGTTTACCTTTTTAACCATAGGAATTCTTTGTGGAGCAGTATGGGCTAATGAAGCATGGGGATCGTATTGGAGTTGGGACCCCAAGGAAACTTGGGCATTTATTACTTGGATCATATTCGCAATTTATTTACATACTAGAACTAGTACAAATCAAAGTTTGCAGGGTACAAATTCGGCACTTGTGGCTTCTATGGGATTCCTTATAATTTGGATATGCTATTTTGGAATCAATCTATTAGGGATAGGTCTACATAGTTATGGTTCATTCACATTAACATCTAAAATACTAAATAATTGAATAAACTACATAAAATAACGAGTACATATAAGAACAAAACATCATCCCATACCATATAAATATATAGTGAAAGTTCTTTCTTTGTGCAAGTTTTTTAGAACCCTTTGAACCAGGAATGGTTCAAAGGGTTCTAAAAAAACTCGAAATGTATCTGATTAAAATTGAGATTTTTAATTCATTTAATTCATTTAATTCTTTTGCATTGTTCGGCGTTTAAAAGCGGAAAATAAAAAGACAAAAAAAATTCGATTTCCATATTTTTAATGAAAGACTATCGATAAAAATAATTAGATAGTATAGCTTGTACCCTATCAACTGATAACGAGAGAATGAAATCGGGATAAATACCAGTCCCTAGTATGGGTAAAAAGATACAGATTGAAACAAATAGTTCTCGTGGTCCAGAATCCAAAAAATTAGAATTTGTAACATGAAATAACTTGTATCCATAGAACATCTGACGTAACATAGATAATAAATAAATAGGAGTTAATATCATTCCTATTGCCATTACAAAAGTAATTAGTATTTTTGACATTAAAAGAAATCTTTTACTAGTAATTATTCCAAAAAAAACTAATGATTCTGCAACAAAACCACTCATTCCCGGCAATGCAAGAGAAGCCATTGAAAAACTACTGAACATGGTAAAAAGTTTTGGCATTGGGATCGATACCCCCCCCATTTCGTCGAGATAAACAAGACCCATTCTATCACAAGTCGTTCCCGTCAAGAAAAAAAGTGCAGCACCAATAAATCCATGAGAGAGTATTTGTAAAATAGCACCATTGAGCCCGATTCCGGTTATGGAACCAATTCCTATAATTGTAAAACCCATGTGAGATACAGAAGAATAGGCTATTCTCTTTTTCAAATTCCGTTGACCGAGAGAGGTCGAAGCTGCATAGATTATTTGAATAGTTCCTATTATTACCAACCAGGGAGAAAATATGGAATGAGCGTGGGATAATAATTCCATATTGATTCGAATAAGTCCATATGCTCCCATTTTTAATAAGATTCCAGCTAGAAGCATACATGTACTGTAATGTGCTTCTCCATGGGTATCGGGTAACCAAGTATGTAGAGGTATAATCGGCAATTTGACGGCATAAGCAATAAGGAATCCAAAATATAATATTATTTCCAATGCCACAGGATATGATTGATTAGCTAATTTTCCAAAATCTAATGTAGGTTCATTAGAACCATATAAACCCATACCCAGAACCCCTATTAAAAGAAAAATGGAGCCCCCCGCCGTGTACAAAATAAACTTTGTCGCCGAGTAGAGACGGTTCTTTCCTCCCCACATGGATAAAAGTAAATAAACAGGAATTAATTCTAACTCCCACATCATGAAAAAAAGTAAAAGGTCTCGAGAAGAAAATGGTCCTATTTGACCGCTGTACATTGCTAGCATGAGAAAATAGAACAATTGTGAATTTTTAGTAACTGGCCAAGCTGCTAAAGTAGCTAAACTGGTGATAAATCCTGTCAGTAAAATGGGTCCTATGGAAAGTCCATCGATTCCCAGTCTCCAGTGAAAATCAAAAATATCTATCCATTTAAAATCTTCTTCCAATTGGATTAATGGATCGTCCAATTGGAAATGATGACAGAAAACGTGAGTCATTAAAAGGAGTTCTAACAAGCAAATACCTATAGCATACCACCGGAACATCTTATTTCCTCTATAAGGAAGAAAAAAAATGCAAGAGCCGACGAATATCGGCAAAACAACAAGTATTGTTAGCCAAGGAAAATTATTCGTGATAAAGACAAGATACGTTTTTGACCACAAAAGCCCGTACTTAATAAAATATATTATTCTATTCTGAATACGAGCTTTTGTCGGTAAAGAGGAATCAAATAATTAAAGTGTATTTTTTTGTAACGTATCAATAAGATAGTCCCATGCTGCGAGTTGTTTCATGCCATAAATAGACACGGACACTCAAAAAATCCGTTGGACAAGCGGATTCACATCTCTTACAACCTACACAATCCTCGGTTCTTGGTGCGGAAGCAATTTGCTTAGCTTTACATCCGTCCCACGGTATCATTTCCAACACATCCGTAGGGCAAGCTCGTACACATTGAGTACATCCTATACATGTATCATAAATTTTTACTGAATGTGACATTGAATCTATAACAGCCCGGGTTTGAACATCAAAAATTTTCAATCTGGTATAGAAGTAGTAGTTATATTGTAGACACCAGACGAAGCAGTGGTTTACTAAAATTGGAAGAATCAATATTTTTCTAAATCTGCTTATAAGAAAAAGCCAAGAGACTTTCATTTTCGTTTCAAAAATTATAATCATACGAGTCGGGTGTGTGAATGAAAATGGTCCAACAAAATAAATTGATATTCAAATCAATATATAAATTAGTTTAGTATTAATTATACTTTACTAATCTAGTAAAATAGTCAAATTGAAATTCAATAGTCAATTTGATATTGAATCAAATTTCATATATATATCATATATATATATATTATAATGTATATACATAATAATATGAATATATATGATATATATTATAGTATATATATTATAGTTTCTTAGTTATTATATATACTATATATTTTACATGTTATATATATAATATTAATCTTATATTTTTTTAATCTTATATTTTTTATTTTTATTTAATTTTATTTATATTATTATTTATATTTTATTTCTATATCTATAGATTATTCATCTAATTAATATAGAAATAAAATAACTAATTTTTTAGTATATGATCATGATAATTTTAATTAATTATTCAACAAATTCGATTGGTTGATACGCGTTGATTTTCTGTTTCGATGAATCGACGAAACAATAGCAAGTCCAATAGCAGCTTCTGCAGCTGCAACGGCTATAATAAATATTGAGAAAATGTTCCCTTTTAATTGTCGACTATCAAATATATCAGAAAATGTTACGAGATTAATATTAACCGAATTTAGTATAAGCTCAAAACACATAAGTGCTCTAACCATGTTTCGACTTGTGATCAATCCATAGAGACCAATAGCAAATAAATAGACACTCAAAAAAAGTACATGCTCGAACATCATTGACTAACTCCTTATCAATCTCGATTCATTTCAATATCAACAATTCAAGGGATTCAATTAACTAGAAGTTATAATCACAAAACAAAAGAAAGTAAACAAATTTAACTAAAATTATTAAACCTTTTGATTTTATTATATATTTAATTTCATATTTAAAATTTTTATAACTCTAATTTTTTTTTATTCTAACTATATTTATTATTGGCGAGCCATAGTAATTACACCTATCAAGGAAACTAAAAGAATTATTGAAATTAGTTCAAAGGGAAGATAAAAATCTGTCGATAAATGAATCCCAATTTGTTGAACAGTACTTATTAGGTCCTGTTCTATAATCTGGTTTGATCTTGTAGTCCAAATAATTCCATACCATGATGTATCTGATATAATAGTAATCAGTGAAAAAAAAATACTTATACAAATCAGTGAAGTGACTCCATCTCCAACGGTACAAAAATATGAATCATTAGAATATTCGGAACCATTCATGAACATTACCGCAAATATAATTAAAACATTTATGGCTCCCACATAAATAAGAAGCTGTGCAGCAGCCACAAAAAAGGAGTTCGATGAAATATAGAATAAAGATATACAAACAAGAACCAACCCCAACGAAAAAGCAGAATAAATAGGATTGGTAAGTAATACAACTCCCATACCCCCTAATAGAAGAACTGACCCCAGAAATGCTACAAGAATATCATGTGTTGGTCCTGGTAAATCCATTATGTATAAAATGTCCACAAAAAAAAATAAGTCAAATCATGACTTTACTAAATAGTCAAGGAAAAAGGTTTATCCAATTTATAATACCTTCCTAATTGAATTAAATCTTAATATGGATATAACTATATAGAATATATATAATTAGTTATCTATTATATATATATAATAGATATAATTATTGGACTAATTACACTTACTTTTTTATCCAAAAGAAAAAACTTTAGAATTGTATATTTTGAAATTCTCGTGACAAATAAAATTTATTATTATAATTAGTTTAAATAAAAGAATAATTCTCAAAAATAAATAAATAGTATTATATTTGTAGTTATTGACAAAAAAAGCTTTGATCCTTTATATCAAAAAAATTTTAGTAATTGGTAATCGTTCTTGAATCAAGGGATTTATCTTTATCGATTTTTATTTGAGTTGAATTCATAACTATTTGAATTGTATAATCTCCAATTACTGATATTGGTAACCGACCCAATGCAATTTGATTATAGTTCAATTCGTGACGATCATAAGTAGAAAGTTCATATTCTTCAGTCATTGATAAACAGTTTGTTGGACAATACTCGACACAGTTACCACAAAATATACAAACCCCAAAATCAATACTATAATTAAGTAATTGTTTCTTTTTCATATCTCTTTCCAATCTCCAATCAACAACAGGTAGATCTATTGGGCATACACGAACACATACTTCGCAAGCAATACACTTATCAAATTCAAAGTGAATTCGACCGCGAAAACGTTCTGACGTAATTGATTTTTCATAAGGATATTGAATAGTTACAGGTAAACGATTTGTGTGAGATAAGGTAATTATGAAACTTTGACCAATGTACCTTGTAGCCCGTATTGTTTGTTGACCATAATTCATGAACCCAGTCACCATTGGAAACATATTGTAGATATCCATGAATAAATTGATGTTTCTTTCTCTTGTTTGAAAGGGGTTATGAATCTAGAATATTCTTATCGTATTCTATTATTTAATTTATAGTGAAACAAGTTGAGAAGAAGTTGTCAATAATAGATTACCCAAAGAAATAGGTAAAAGAAATTTCCATCCAAGATTTAATAGCTGGTCCATTCTCATCCTGGGTAAAGTCCATCTTGTTGTGATAGAAATGAATATAAACAAATAAGCTTTAGCTAATGTAACAAGGATACCAATTGTCATTCCAAAGACTCCAGCTATTTTTTTTATTCCGAAAAGTTCAGGAATAGATAACTTCCACCCACCTAAGTAAAGAATCGTTACAAATAATGAAGAAACTAATAGATTTAGGTACGAAGCAAGATAAAATAAACCAAATCTGATACCTGAATATTCCGTTTGATAACCTGCTACTAATTCTTCTTCCGCTTCTGGTAAATCAAAGGGCAATCTCTCACATTCAGCTAGAGAAGAAATTATGAAAACCATAAATCCTATGGGCTGACGCCACAGATTCCACCCCCCAAAACCATATTTGGACTGTGTTTCAACTATATCAACTGTACTTGAACTATTAGATAATTATAGTCGATAAAAACAGCACTGTTCCCATCGCTATTTCAAAACCGTACATGAGACCTCAGCCTCATACGGCTCCTCTATGGCCACAAATAAATGTAAGGACTGGTTCGGTCTTATCACTTCCTTTTGTTTTAGGGTAGAAAAAAAAAGATCTGTCGGAGAGTCCCAAATTAAACCAATGAAATTCCGTTCGCAAAAATAAGAAAAAAAAAAAAAGGCTTCGGAATTCATCTCATCCCTTATAATCAAAGTATATTTTTCTTTGTTTTGTTCGGTAATAATTTAAACTATTTAATCAAATATTCGTTATATGAATAAAAAAAAATTAATAAAATAATTAGAGGAATTTTTCATAAATTAAATAATGATAAGAATTTCATCTATTTGGATGTATATGCATAGGAAAAAGAAAAAATCTTGATTTTTTTTTATTCATTCGAATATTATATTCCATTTCTTTTATTCCTGTTCTTCTATCTCAGAGGCAGGTACTTTGAAAAAATAAATAAAGGATTAATTCGTTCTGAATAGTTATTTTTTTTAATCAGTGAATAGGAGTATTACTCTAGATCGGAATCATAGGAAAGTACTGCTTGATCATTTCTACCAATTTTAAGCCTCTATTATGATTCATTTTATGCAGAAATATCTTTTTTTTTTTTATACCTTACCTTATATTATCTCCATTACTAATCTTTTGTGTACTTTTGTGTTCCTAATTGTCCACTGATTTTTGATTGATCTACGGCATGTTAATAAATACAAGACAGTAATGAAAACTCCATACAGTTGATCTTTTATACCCGCTTCAAGATATGATGACGAATCTCAATCTTGGGATAACCATTTTACACGGTTTATGTTTACTTCAATTTTATTCTTGTACATATGAAGTGAGATTTTATCTTCTTACTGCAAATTTCTAAGTTGTTTTGTTTCACTCATATAACTATTTGGTTTAACTCATTGACCTGAATCATGAATAAAAAAAAAATATCCATTCAATTCATTCAACTTTTTTCCTAGAAGTAAAGGAAAGAAGTATTTATATTCAACGAATCACACGTAGAGATATTGATAATACACATAGAGTTAATGGTATTTCATAACTAATGGATTGAGCAGCAGCTCGCAGACCACCTGAAAAAGAATATTTATTATTCGATCCATACCCTGACATAAGAAGCCCAATAGGAGCAATACTTGAAATGGCGATCCATAAAGAAACACCTATACTGAGATCGGCTAAAACAAGGCGATACCCAAAAGGGATTACTAAATAACTTACTAGAATCGATATGACTACTATAGACGGTCCAATACTAAACAAACGAAGATCTCCTCTAGACGGGAGAAGATCTTCTTTTAAAAGTAGTTTAGTTCCATCTGCCAAAGCTTGAAGAATTCCCAAGGGGCCAGCGTATTGAGGCCCAATACGTTGTTGTAGCGCTGCAGATATTTCTCTTTCCAACCACACAATTACTAGTACCCCTATTGTAATTCCCAATATAAGGATTAAAATGGGTACAAAAGTCCATATGAGCCCATGGACCTCTTTTAAGGATTCCGATGTAGAAAAAGAATTGATAGTTTGTACTTCTGTCGTATCAATTATCATTTCAACGATCAACTTCTCCCATAATGATATCTATACTACCTAGTATCGTCATGATATCAGCCAATTTCATTCTTTTAACTAGTTGAGGAAGAATTTGCAAATTTATGAAGCCGGGTGGACGAATTTTCCATCTCCAAGGGAAAATACTATTGTCTCCTATCAAATAAATTCCTAATTCCCCCTTTGGGGCTTCCACTCTTACGTAAAGTTCTTGTTTCGACAATTCAAAATTGGGTGAAGGTTTTTTACTAATAAATCTATATTCAAAATCATTCCATTCGGAATTTTTTGCTCTACCAAAGCGCCGGACTTCTAAATTTTCATAGGGTCCGCCAGGAATTCCTTCTAGGGCCTGTTGAATTATTTTTATGGATTCCCTCATTTCACCCATTCGTACTAAATAACGAGCTAATGAATCTCCTTCTTTTTGCCATTGGACTTCCCAATCGAATTCATTGTAACACTCATAATTATCAATTTTACGAAGATCCCATTGTATTCCAGAAGCTCGTAACATTGGTCCCGATAAACCCCAGTTTATCGCTTCCTCCCCACCAATAATGCCCACTCCTTCGACTCGCTCCAAAAAAATAGGATTTTGCGTAATAAGTTTTTGATATTCAAGAATCCCTGTTAAAAAATAATCACAAAAATCTAAACATTTATCTATCCAGCCATAAGGTAGATCGGCTGCTACGCCTCCGATGCGGAAATAATTATGCATCATTCGCATACCTGTGGCAGCTTCGAATAAATCATATATCAATTCCCTCTCTCTAAAAATATAAAAAAAGGGAGTCTGTGCACCGATATCCGCCATAAAAGGTCCAAGCCATAACAAATGAGAAGCTATACGACTCAGCTCCAGCATAATTACTCTGATATAGCTAGCCCTTTTAGGTACTTGAACATTTTCCAGTTGTTCTGGTGCATTTACCGTTATTGCCTCTGTGAACATAGTAGCTAAATAATCCCAACGTGTTACATAAGGCAAATATTGTATGATTGTTCGGTTTTCCGCTATTTTTTCCATACCCCTGTGTAAATAACCCAATATAGGTTCACAGTCAATAACATCTTCACCATCGAGAGTAACAATTAGTCGAAGAACACCATGCATTGATGGGTGGTGAGGACCCATATTAACGATCATGAAATCTTTTTTTTTAGCCGGTACAGTCATACCTTTTCTTCCTTAATTCATTATTTCACGAATTCCTCAAAAAGTAGATTCGTCCAAATGTAAAATCTAATAATTACTAATTCAAAAATCCAAACAATGAAATTAACAATTTTTTGGTTCTCGAATATCCAATTCATCAATTAATTTCTTATAACGCACTCCATTTTTCTTTGACAAATAGGCCAGCATACGTCGACGTTTTCCCAGAATTTTTTGTAGACCTCTTTTTGATAAAAAATCTTTTTTGTGCAATTCCAAATGTGAAGTAAGTCTTCGTATCTTATTTGTGAAACTTAATACTTGAAATTCAACAGAACCTCTGTTTTCTTCTTTTTCTTCTTGTGAAATAAGTGAAATGAATGAATTTTTTACCATAAAAAACTTTTTTTTTCTTTCTTTTCCACGGATTTTTCCGATTAGGATTAGGAAAAAGAAAATAATATATATTATTTTTATTATTATTATAACATAACAATGTTATTTCCATTTTTTTTAATCTAGTACACATACACACAAAAATAAAAATTTATTCATTTCCAATCCAAATAGTTTTTTTATTTGATTCTATCCAAATCCAATTGAAAATTGGATTTGGATAGAAAAGGATAATACATTTACACATTTACCAAAGAGAATCTTTTTTTGCACCTAAAAAGATTCTGTGAATTTCTTTCTAGATTGAATTGATACACAAGTAAATACATATTATGTTATGTTTATGTACCAAAGTAGCAAAGTATAACATATATCCTTCACTTTTCATCTACGGAAAATGACATGTGAATATTGACATGTGACATAAAGTATATCAAATATACTATTAGATAATTAGATAATTCTAAATCGTGTATACATGTGTATCCTTGACATACTGAAATTACTACCATTATTGGTATCAAACCAATAGCGATTCATACAAGCTAAATCTTCTAATCGGTAATTGGGCCAAAGAAACAACTTATATTTTATATTTGAATCTATATTAAGATTAAGACCTTTGTCTTCATTCATAAATTGTGTGAAGTTTCTTATATTGTTTTCATTGTAAAATATTTGATTTCTATTCACAACATCCCAATTAGGAGAGTTGAAACAAATTAGAATTCTCAATTCTCTACGACGTCTAGGAGATAGAATATTTTCAGGAGCAAGGAGATCATAATAATCTGGATTCCCATTCACAAGCATATTTCCATGTTGTTCAGTAGATTTATTAAAATTCTTCTTATTGACATATTTTTTTTTTTTGTATTTTATATTTATTTGGTGATTACTCTTTTCGCCATCGATCAATGAAATACTTATGGTTTGATACATAATTAATTTTCCACCCCTTATAAAAGCTAGACGAGTTGATTCGATAATCAATATTCCTTTTTTTAAAAAGTCTGTAAGAGTTAGATTGTCTTTATTAAGGATTGCATCTAGATCCATCTCTTTTCTTCGAATTAAGGCTAGAGCTATAGAACTTGGATCCATCAATCTAAGTAAGAAACAATATGCCTTGATATTTCTTGTCATTTTATGATTAACGAAGTTGTTCCATCTTAATTGAACAATTAAATATTTATTTAGGAATAAATCTAGTTCTGATTCCTTGCTTTTCTTGCATCGTTTTTTCTTTTTACTTTCAGATCTCGCATAATCCTTTTGAAGAGACTTTTTTTTGTTTTGTTTGCTTGGATCTGACACAAGATTTGTCTTTTCTTCGTTTTTTTCTTGGTTTTTTAATTTTATTAAAATAGAATCTTTGACATTTTTATTTTGACTAATTTTTTTTTTTTCATCTAAATTCTGATTGGAAAAAAGTAATTTGATTGGGATGATCCACGGTTTAATCTTATATGCCTTATATGTATCAAAAGGAAATCTGAATTCCGGGAAGAACCAAAGTTTCAGATTTGATTTTTTTTTTTTACAAAAAACTCTTTCCCTTTTTCGATTCATTCCCATCCAATCAAAAAAGTTTTTTTGATTGGAGTTGTTTTTTTTGTATAGATTTGTTTCTTTTTCTTGATGTTTTGAAAGAAAAAAAAGATCTTTTTTTTTCAATTTTTTTATATTAATATTTATTTTTTTAGTCTTAGCATTTTTTTCAAGTTTGTCACCGATATGTACATTTGTAAAGTCGATAATATCGATATCGTTTACATCAATAGTGTTTTTCGGGTGAAAATGTAGAATTCTACAATCAAAATATTTCCTATTCAGATTTTTATGCTTATTAAAAACATAATTTTTTTCTATGGAATTAATAATTCCATAAAACAATTCGGGTTTCTGTATGTTGAAATTATATGGAATTTTTTGGTTCCTTTTTAGTTGTAATTTTGGTTTATAAATAGAGGAATCTTTACTATCCCCATAATATATATATTTATGTGATAAAAGATCATATACATATTGCTTTTTTAATTTTTCTTTTTGATTCGGCCATAAATACACTGTATAGAAATTTTCTTTTTTGTAATGAATTGATCGGTCTTTTTCTTTTTTATATGAAGAAAATTTCATTGATTCTTTATTGTGAATCGTACAATTTTGATTTATTTTTTTTCGCCATTTTTTCGCTACTAATACTAATCGAGACCATTTGCTCTGAGATAAATTGTATGCATAATTACCCTTTAACCAGTTTTTCCATTCATTCATTCCAGGCTTCTTTATTTTCTTATACTTATACCTTGATTTGGAGTTAAATATTCCTCGGGTTATAGAATAATACTTTATCTTGTCCTTAATAAAAGGATGGGTACCGCGATATTGAAGTACAGATCTAAAGTGATGGTTGTTAAGTAATTGGGTTTGTGATATTTTGTAAAATACATATGCTTGGGACAAGGAAGATAAATCGTAATAAGTATTTGAATTATTACTAGGATTAGAAAAGTCCTTTTCTTTTTCTATAGTCGAAATAAAGTTCATTGTATGTTGATCTGTTTCATCAATTCCTTCTTGATTTCTTTCATCGTTGTAAATGGATTCATTGATAATTTTTTTTGTTGAAAGTTGTGCATTGACCTTCGAAATGCTAACCATACATAGCAGGATATCCATGTATATTTTTTCAATGAAAGATTTCATAAAATAATGTGATTTGCATATTAATCGAGTATTTATTCTTTTGAATATCCGCCAAATATCTTTCTTTAATTCTGGTCTTTTATCATCATAGGCTGGAACTTTTTTTTTCTTTTCTTTTGCGATTTCTTCTATTTGATTCCTGATTATGATTGTCTTATCAGCAAGATCTTTCATTTCATTTTCTATGAATAAAAAATTTGTCCAATTCATAGATTGAATTTGCATGGTCGATTCAGGAATAATCTTATTATTATCTTTTGAATCTTTTGCATTTTCATTTGGTTCATATACTTTCACCTTCTTGAATTCAAATAAATAAATTGGGTTTACTTTTTCAAGTTTATTCATTATTCGTTTTAGAACTGGAAAAATTTTGATAACCCATGGTTTTGAAACTTTTACTTTTAGAGGTAGAAAATAATTCTTTTTCACTTTTCGAATATTTTTTTTTAGTTCTTTATATATGGGTTCAAAAAAAGAAGGTAGGGTTCGGGCAGGACCAAAAGGAAGTTCTGTTTCCGTTCCCCAAACTGTTAAAAAACTAGAATTTTCTTGTTTTACTTTTTTTTTCATTGGATCTCCATGATGAGATCGTAGTTTAGATCTTCGCCAAGGTTTTAAACGGAAAGGAAATAGAATTTTTACCTGAAGACCATCTGTTAACCAATCTTGAGGAAATTCTGTTTCTGATAGTGGAATACCATTATACGTACATTTAACATGCATTTCACTCTTCCAGTCCTT